ATTTGTTAATAGACTGTATGGAGAAAAAGTGTTCGGGAATTTTGACGAATCTAGAGGGGTGTCAGTCTAAGGAAAATAAATTCCTTAAAGTAGCAGCGTTCAATTAATAAGGGTCGATCAGTGGGATATTTACTTGATTAAGTAATGACATTACTTAATATTGGGTTGAGCTCGTAAAGCGCTTTGTGTTTTCCTTGTTTTTGGGGTTTGGCAAGGTTGATTAACATATTGTGTAAAGGGGCTTCAACGGGGGGTAGGGGGGGTTTGTCGACTTAAAAGATCATGTCCCTGTTACTCGGGTTTGGAGCCTGTGGGTGTGCCTGTGGGTGTGCCTGTGGGTGTGCCTGTGGGTGTGCCTGTGGGTGTGCCTGTGGGTGTGCCTGTGGGTGTGCCTGTGGGTGTGCCTGCGGGTGTGCCTGTGGGTGTGCCTGTGGGTGTGCCTGTGGGTGTGCCTGTGGGTGTGCCTGTGGGTGTGCCTGTGGGTGTGCCTGTGGGTGTTGTGTGTATGTCCTGAAACCATGAATCCTATAGTCCACGTATAGGTCATATCCATGAGGAATAAGAATTAGTAATATGACCCAACTTATGTCCTTGAACCATTGAGTTCATGACCCGGCTCACCATTATGCGGGTGGAGGAGGTACATTAAGAGGCGCGCCAGGACGGAAATGCCCCTGACACCGGGCTACCCAGCCCAGCTGAGTCCGAGCATACCCCCAAATAAAATCCTACTAAAGGCATGACACCACAGTTATGCCGCGGCATGGGCTGATTAGTCATTAATCCATCGTGATGTCTTATTTAAGGGGAACGAGTGGGCGATTTTAAGTTATCATGGCCCTGAAGCAAGAACCAGATGCCGTTTACGACCCAAGTTAGAAACCCCCAAGTTAAATGGGCCTGGGACAAGAAGAGGGACACGTATCGGGCGGGTTGCTGGTTTCACGGAGGTAGTCAAATCAAGGGACACCATTTGGTGGGGGATAGACATATGGACAAGGATTAAACGTAATTTAATGGTGTATGCACGATTATTAAATGAATGTCCTTCCAGTTGATTAAACACTGATAACCATTGTATATATATTCATGTACTTATTATATAGAATGTACGTCTACAATACTATGTCTTTAATACATTAACTTAATTTACCTGCTTAATATTCATGTGGACATGATATTAATGTACTATAATACATACATGTACATCATTAATTAGTGGTAGATAGATTTATGCACGAATTACATGGGCCCTTTTTTGTTCAAGGAGTAGTTTAATTAGAATTTCAGCTTTGGGTGCTGAAGGCGAAGCTTGGTGCTTTCTCCTTGAGTCTATGGGGAAGTTTATTCCCATTGCCGGTTTACAAGACCGGTGTAATGAGTATACTACATAGGCTCTTCATTTTAAAAGGTAGTTTTCTATGATGCTGGTTGCTGGTATGAGGACAAGGATGATTAAAAAATATAGGACGGATGCTGTCTGGCCGATAATAATGTAGGGGTGTTCGACTGGTTGTCCTCCGATTCATGTTAGTGTAAATAGGACTGCTACTAGGAGTCAAAATAAGCATTGGCTAAGGGGGCGGAATATTATGCTTCGTTGCTTGGATATATGGAGGATTGGAGCGAGAGCTAGGATTAGGATGGATATTACTAGGGCTAGGACTCCTCCTAGTTTGTTTGGGATCGAGCGTAGAATTGCGTAGGCGAAGAGAAAATATCATTCAGGTTTAATGTGTGGGGGAGTGTTAAGGGGGTTGGCTGGGATGTAGTTATCTGGGTCTCCTAGGAGGTCTGGTGAGAATAGAACTAGTGCAGATAGGGCTGTAAGTATGATTAGAAATCCTAGAATGTCTTTAATGGTGTAGTAGGGGTGGAATGGGATTATATCTGGATCTGATGGGATACCTGTTGGGTTATTGGAGCCTGTTTCGTGTAGGAATAAAAGGTGAACTATTACTAGGGCTGCTACGATGAAGGGGAGTAAGAAGTGGAAGGCGAAGAATCGAGTGAGGGTTGCTTTGTCTACGGAGAAGCCCCCTCAGATTCATTGGACTAGGTCTGTTCCGATGTACGGGATGGCAGAGAGAAGGTTAGTGATGACGGTGGCTCCTCAGAAAGATATTTGTCCTCATGGCAGGACATAGCCTATGAATGCCGTGGCTATTACGGCAAAGAGGAGAAGAATGCCGATGTTTCATGTTTCTGAGTATGTATAGGATCCGTAGTACAGGCCTCGGCCTACATGGAGGTATAGGCAGATGAAGAATATAGAAGCTCCATTGGCATGGAGGTATCGGAGGAGTCATCCATAGTTTACGTCTCGGCAAATATGGGTGACAGAATTGAATGCGGTTGCTGTGTCAGATGTGTAGTGTATTGCTAGGAATAGTCCTGTTAGAATTTGTACTGCTAGGCAAACTCCTAGGAGGGAGCCGAAGTTTCATCATGATGAGAGGCTTGAGGGGGCGGGGAGATCTACAAATGAGCTGTTAATAATTTTTAGTAGGGGATGGGTTTTTCGAATGTTGGTCATTAATGTTCTTATAGTTGAAATTACAACGGTGATTTTTCATGTCATTGGTCGTGGATAAATCCATGTAAGAATAATGATAACGTATATTGTGTTTATGTTGAGTATTGTTTTTGTGTTGAGTTTTGTAGGGTTTTCTTCAAAGCCATCTCCTATTTATGGGGGGCTAGGTTTAATTATTAGTGGGGGTGCGGGGTGTGGTATTGTTATAAGTTTTAATGGGTCGTTTTTGGGGTTGATAGTATTTTTGATTTATTTAGGGGGGATATTAGTAGTATTTGGTTATACTACAGCTATAGCTACGGAGTTGTATCCTGAAGTATGGGTTTCTAATAAGACAGTATTGGGTTCATTTATTGTGGGGGCTATTATGGAGTTTGTTTTGGTTTTTGTTATGTTGGAAGGGGTGGGTTTAGGAATGGACTTAGATTTTAATGAGATGGGAGATTGGGTTATTTCTGATGAGAATGATTTGGGGTTTATTAATAAGGAACTAGTTGGAGTTGCAGGTTTATATAGTTATGGTGGTTGGTTAGTGGTTGTGACTGGTTGAGCTTTGTTGATTGCTGTTATGGTTGTGATGGAGGTTACGCGTGGGGGGTAAATAGGGCAAGAGCTAGTGAGAGTGTAATTAGGAATGATATGAAGTAGAGTTTGATTAGTCCTTTTTGGTTTGAAATTAGGGTGGAGGTTTTTAGTTGGATAAGGGAGATTGTTTTGGGAAAGAAGATTTCTAGTCAGGTAAGGTCGAGTAATAGGGAGGCGGATTTTTGACCTATTGTTAGGCTTGTTTGTGGTGGGAGGCGGTGGATGATAGTGGGGAAATATCCAAGGAGATTAGAGAATTTGAATGTATTGGAGGGGGAGTTGAATTTTAGGTTTAGTGCTGCTAGGTTAAGTTCCAGGGCTAGGAGGAATCCGATTAGGGTTACTGTTAGGGCTGTAAGCTTTAGGTAGGTAGGTATGGTTATTGGGAGGATCGTGGTAGGGGGAATGTTCTTGGAGATTAGGAAGCCGGCAAAGATGCTTCCGATGAGGAGGCGTTTAATGGCATTGAGAAGTAGGGGGTTGTTTTCATTAATTAAGATTGTGGAAGGAAGGCGGGGTTGTCCTAGTAGGGCAAAGAAAATAATTCGAGTGCTGTATACTGCTGTTAGGGTGGTGGCGACTAGGGTTATGAGGAGGGCTCAGGCGTTGATGTAAGAGGTATTAGCTGCTTCAATAATTAAGTCTTTGGAGTAAAATCCTGTTAGGAAGGGGGTGCCTGTTAATGCTAGGCTTCCTACTGTTATGGCTGTTGAGGTAAAGGGTATTGTTTTGTAGAGGCCTCCTATTTTTCGGATGTCTTGTTCGTCTCCAAGGCTGTGGATGATTGAACCGGAGCATATAAAGAGTATTGCTTTGAAGAAGGCGTGTGTACAGATATGTAGAAACGCTAGGTATGGTTGGTTAATTCCGATAGTTACTATTATTAGGCCGAGTTGACTTGAAGTGGAGAAGGCGATAATTTTTTTGATATCATTTTGGGTGAGTGCACATATGGCTGTGAATAGGGTTGTGATTGCTCCTAGACATAGGGCGGTTGTTTGGGCTGTGTTGTTGTTTTCTATTAGGGGGTAGAATCGGATTAGGAGAAAAATGCCAGCTACAACTATTGTGCTTGAGTGAAGTAGAGCTGAGACTGGAGTGGGTCCTTCTATGGCAGAGGGGAGTCAGGGGTGTAGGCCAAATTGGGCTGATTTTCCTGTAGCAGCTAGGAGTAGTCCTATAAGAGGGAGGGAAGTTGAGATAGAGTGGAGGGTAAAGATTTGTTGGAGTTCTCATGTGTTGAGGTAGGTTAGGAATCATGCTATTGATAAGATAAAGCCAATATCTCCGATACGATTGTAGAGGATTGCTTGGAGGGCTGCTGTGTTGGCGTCTGTTCGTCCGTATCATCATCCAATTAGGAGAAATGATATAATTCCTACTCCTTCTCAACCGATGAAAAGTTGAAAGAGATTGTTAGCTGTTACCAGGATTAGTATTGTAATTAAAAATATTAGTAGGTACTTGAAAAATCGGTCTATATTAGGGTCTGAGTGCATATATCATATTGAGAATTCTAGAATAGATCAGGTTACGAATAGTGCTACTGGCATAAATAGGATAGAGAAAAAGTCTAATTTAAAGCTGAGAGACAGTTTTAGGGTTTGGATAGTTATTCAGTGTCAGTTTGAAATTATTATTTCTTGGTTTGAGTAAATAAATGCTAAGGTTGGGATTATACTGATAAAGAATGAGTATGAAACTATAGTTTTTGTGTAGCGGGGGAAGTTGGGTTGGTTTTGGGGGAGTAGGGTAATTGTTAGGATGGGCACTGTTAGGATAGCTAGTGATAGGAGTATTGTAGATGAGACCAAGTTTATTACTTTTATTTGGAGTTGCACCAATTTTTTGGTTCCTAAGACCAACGGATAACTGTTATCCTTTAAAAGTACGAAAAAGCCGCGTTGTTAAGCACGGGGGCATAGAATTAGCAGTTCTTGCATACTTTTTCGGTAAGTAAGAAGGATTAAGTTTCTGTTTTTAGATTCACAATCTAATGTTTTGATTAAACTATACTTACAGTAGGGGAGGCCAAGGATGATTTTGGGGTTGATGGATAGTATTAGGAGGGGGAGAATATGTATGGTTATGAGTGTGTTTTCTCGTGTGTAGGAGGGATGGATGATATTGATGTGTTGGGTGTGTTTGCCTCGTTGGGTTGTGATTAGTATGTATAAAGAGTACAGGGCAGTAAGGATAATGTTTAGGCCTAGGAGGATTAAAGATAGGTTAGATCATGAGAATATTGCTATAACAACGAATAATTCTCCGATTAAGTTAATAGTTGGTGGGAGAGCAAGATTAGTAAGGCTTGCTAGTAGTCATCAGGCCGCTATAAGGGGGAGTAGCGTTTGTAGTCCTCGGGCTAAGATTATTGTTCGGCTATGTACTCGCTCGTAGTTTGAGTTGGCTAGGCAGAATAATATTGAAGAGGTGAGGCCATGTGCGATTATTAGTGCGGTAGCTCCTATGAAGCTTCATGGAGTTTGAATTAGGGCTGCAACAATAACTAGGGCTATATGGCTTACTGAGGAATAAGCGATAAGGGATTTAAGATCTGTTTGGCGTAAGCAGATGGAGCTGGTTATAATTATTCCTCATAAGGAGAGTATTATGAAGGGGTATGCTATAAAGTTGGTGAGGGGTTCTAGTAGGACTGTGATGCGTAGTATGCCGTAGCCTCCTAGTTTTAGTAGGACTGCTGCAAGGACTATTGAGCCTGCAATGGGGGCTTCTACGTGGGCTTTTGGTAGCCATAGGTGGAGGCCATATAGGGGTATTTTTACTATGAAGGCTATTATGCATGCTAGTCATAGGAGGGAAGTGCTTCAGGAGGAGGGGAGAGTTGTAGTTCAGTATTGAGTTAATAAGAAGTTTAGTGTTCCAGTCAGGTTTTGGATATGGATAAGTGCAACTAATAGTGGGAGAGAGCCTACTAGGGTGTAGAATAAAAAGTAGAGTCCTGCGTTTAAGCGTTCTGCTTGATTACCTCATCGTGTAATGATAATTAGGGTGGGGAGTAGTGTAGCTTCAAATAGAATGTAGAATATAATTAGTTCTGTGGCAGTGAATGTCATGATTAGGAAAATTTGGAGTAGGATTAGTATAGTGATGTAGGATTTTTTTCGGGTAGTAGGTTCATTGGTTAGGTGAGATTGGCTGGCGATAATTATTAGGGGGAGGAGTCATAGTGTTAGCATGAGTAGAGGGGTGGATAGGGAGTCAGAGAAGAATATGAGAGATAGATTTAGGCTGTTGTCAGTGAATTGATTGATAAGGGGAGTTCACAAGAGGCTGATGATTAGACTGTGAATTGTAGAATTGATTCAAATTATTTTGGGTTTAGATAGTCATGTGAGGGGTACGAGTATGATGGTAGGGAGGATGATCTTTAGCATTGGAGGAGATTAAGGTTTTGTACATAGTCTATACCGTAAGTGGTGGATACTATTACTAGTAGGGATAGTCCTAGGGCGGCTTCGCATGCTGCAAATACTAAGAGGATAATGGGAATTATGCTTGCTAAGGTTAAATGTGTATTTAGGATGGTTATGGTTATTATTACAAATAAGGATAGTATTATTCCTTCTAAGCAGAGGAGGGAGGATATTATGTGGGATCGGTATATGAGCAGGCCTAGTAGAGAGATTGTGAATGCTATAAATATGTTTATATAGGTGAGGGACATTGGATAATTATGACTTTTATCATAATCTAGTGAGTCGAAATCACTTGTTTTGTTTAAACTAATTATCGTTATTCTGATCATTCTAATCCTTCTTGTGATCATTCATAGGCTAAACTGATAGCTAGGAGGGAGATTAGTATAAGAGATATTGGGAGTATAGTTTGTAGATTTTGGGTTTGGGATGCTCAGGGGAGGGGAAGGAGTAGGGCGATTTCTAGATCAAAGAGGAGGAATGTGATAGCTACTAGGAAGAATTTTATTGAGAAGGGGAGACGGGCTGACCCTAGTGGGTCAAAGCCACATTCGTAGGGGCTTACTTTTTCGGAGTAGGAATTTGTTTGGGGGAGTCAAAATGCGATAATTACAAGTAGGGTTGCTAGAAGTGTATTAGTCAGTAGTGTAATAGCTAGGTTAATTACTCTTTTCCGGGGTTTGTCGGAACTAACTGATTGGAAGTCAGTTGTACTGGTTATACTAAAAGAATAGGATCCTCATCAATAGATTGATACGTACAGGAAAAGTCATACGACATCTACAAAGTGTCAATATCAAGCGGCGGCTTCAAATCCGAAGTGGTGACTAGATGTGAAGTGGTATTTTAATTGTCGGAGGAGGCAGACAATTAGGAAGGTTGAGCCAATAATAACATGGAGGCCGTGGAATCCGGTGGCTATGAAGAATGTGGAGCCGTAAACTCCATCGGAGATTGTGAAGGGGGTTTCATAGTATTCTGATGCTTGTAGAAGGGTGAAGTATAGGCCTAAGCAGATTGTGATAAGTAATGATTGGAGTATATGTTTTCGGTTTCCTTCTATTAGGCTATGATGGGCTCAGGTAATGGAGACTCCTGAGGCTAGTAAGACAGATGTATTTAAAAGGGGGACATCTAGTGGGTTTAGGGGGATAATGCCTGCTGGGGGTCAGTATCCTCCTAGTTCAGGAGTAGGGGCTAGACTTGAGTGGTAGAAAGCTCAGAAGAATCCGGAAAAGAAAAAAACTTCTGAAATGATAAAAAGGATTATGCCGTAGCGGAGACCCTTTTGGACAACTGGGGTGTGATGGCCTTGGAAGGTACCTTCTCGAATGATATCACGTCATCATTGGTATATGGTTAAGGTGTTGGCAAGTAGGCCTAAGGTCAGCAGGGTTATAGAGTTGAAATGAAATCATATTACTAGTCCTGATGTTAGTAGTAGGGCGGATAGAGCTCCTGTAAGTGGTCAGGGGCTTGGGTTAACTATATGATATGCGTGTGTTTGGTGGGTCATTAGGCATTGTCATGTAGATATAGGCTAATTAGAAGTGTAAATACGTAAGCTTGGATTAGGGCTACGGCGAATTCTAGGATTGTTAATAGCACTAAAATTACGAATGTGATGAGAGCAGTGACTGTGCTGATATTTATAAGAGCTAGGGTTGCTCCGCCAATTAGATGGATGAGCAGGTGACCGGCGGTAATGTTGGCGGTAAGTCGTACAGCTAAGGCTATAGGTTGGATGAATAAGCTGATTGTTTCGATGATAATTAGTATTGGGATTAAAGGAAGGGGAGTGCCTTGTGGGAGGAAATGTGCTAGGGAAGCTTTTGTTTTGTGTCGAAAGCCTAGGATGACAGTTCCAGCTCATAGGGGGATAGCCATACCAAGGTTTATTGATAATTGTGTTGTTGGAGTAAAGGAGTGTGGTAGTAGGCCTAGTAGATTTGTTGAGCCAATAAATAAAATTAGGGATATTAGTATTAGGGCCCATGTTTGGCCTTTATGATTATGGATGGAGAGTATTTGTTTGGATGTTAGGTACACAAGTCATTGTTGAATTGCTACTAATCGGTTATTAACGAGTCGGTTGGTTGATGGGAATATAATGGTGGGAAATATAATAATTAAAATGACAATAGGTAGTCCTATTATCGTAGGGGTAATGAAAGAGGCGAATAAATTTTCGTTCATTTAGTTTCTCAGGGAATTAGGGATTTTATTGATTTTGTTGTTTTTGGTTCTGGGGTTGAGTGGTAATGGTAGGTAGCGATTTTTAATTGTATAATAATAAATAAAGTGATAATTGTAGATAGGATTGTGATAAATCATGTAGATGTATCTAGCTGAGGCATATCATTAAGGGGAAACTTATATTCCCAGTCTTTAACTTAAAAGGTTAATGCTAGTTAGCTTCTTAATGATTTTACAGTATAGATGTTGATCATTTTTCGAAATATTTTAGAGACACTAGTTCGAGAACAATTGGTATAAAACTATGGTTTGAACCACAGATTTCGGAGCATTGGCCGTAGTATAAACCAGGGCGTGTAGATAGAAGGGTAGTTTGGTTTAGGCGTCCAGGAATAGCGTCTGTTTTAAGACCTAAGGATGGGATGGCCCATGAGTGGAGTACATCTTCAGAGGAGATAAGCATACGAATGGTTGTTTCCATGGGGAGAACTACTCGATTATCTACTTCTAGCAGACGAAGGTCTCCTGCCTTTAGATCTGATGTAGGGATTATGTAGGAGTCAAAAGACAGGTCTGCATAGTCAGTATATTCGTAACTTCAGTATCATTGGTGGCCTATTGTTTTGACTGTTATGGCGGGGTTATTGATTTCGTCTATTATATATAAAATGCGTAGGGATGGAAGGGCGATTGTGATTAGAATGATAGCTGGGAGAATGGTTCAAATAGTCTCTACTTCTTGAGCGTCTATTGTGCTCGTGTGAGTTAAGTGAGTTGTTAGTATAGAAGAAATGATGTATAGTACGAGAGAACTAATTATAAATACGATTATTAAAGTGTGATCGTGAAAGTGTAACAGCTCTTCTATAATGGGTGAGGTTGCGTCTTGAAGTCCTAGTTGGAAAGGATATGCCATAGAGATATATGGGGGTTTCACCCATAATTTAACCTTGACAAAGTTATGTAAGTTTTACTAATACCTCTCTGTGGAGAAAGACATAATGGTTATGATGTTGGCTTGAAACCGATTGTAGGGGGTTCGATTCCTTCCTTTCTTATTTTGGATTAACATATGTAGGTTCTTCAAATGTATGATATGGGGGAGGGCATCCGTGTAATCATTCAAGGTTGGTAGTAGTTAGTTCTGCTACTGAGACTTCTCGTTTGGCTGCAAAGGCCTCTCAAATTATAAATACTATTAGTATAACTGCTGTAAGTGAGATGAAAGAGCCTATAGAGGAGACTGTATTTCAGGTAGTATAGGCATCTGGGTAGTCAGAGTAACGTCGTGGCATTCCGGATAGGCCTAGGAAGTGTTGAGGGAAGAAGGTTATATTAACACCCACAAATATAACCAGGAAGTGGATTTTTGCTCAGGTTGAGTTTAGGGTGTAGCCTGTAAATAGAGGGAATCAGTGTACAAATCCTCCTATAATGGCAAACACGGCTCCCATAGATAATACATAGTGGAAGTGGGCTACTACATAATAAGTGTCGTGAAGGATAATGTCTAAAGATGAGTTAGCTAAGACAATGCCTGTTAATCCTCCTACCGTAAATAAGAAAATGAAGCCTAGAGCTCAGAGCATAGCCGGGGACCATTTGATATTTCCTCCGTGTAGGGTGGCTAGCCAGCTGAATACCTTGACTCCAGTGGGAATTGCAATAATTATAGTGGCGGATGTAAAGTATGCTCGTGTATCGACGTCCATTCCTACTGTAAATATATGGTGGGCTCATACGATGAAACCTAAGAATCCAATGGACATTATGGCCCAAACTATGCCCATATATCCAAATGGTTCTTTTTTGCCCGAATAATAGGTTACTACGTGGGAGATGATACCAAAACCGGGTAGAATAAGAATATATACTTCAGGGTGACCAAAGAATCAGAATAAGTGTTGATAAAGGATAGGATCTCCTCCTCCGGCAGGGTCGAAGAAGGTAGTATTAAGGTTTCGGTCTGTCAGCAGTATAGTAATGCCCGCTGCTAGGACAGGAAGTGATAGGAGCAGTAATACGGCTGTAATTAGAACTGATCAAACAAATAAAGGGGTTTGGTATTGAGACAGGGCTGGTGGTTTTATATTAATAATTGTAGTGATAAAGTTGATAGCTCCGAGGATTGATGAGACTCCTGCTAGGTGGAGGGAGAAAATAGCTAGGTCAACGGAGGCACCGGCATGTGCGAGGTTTCCTGCTAGAGGGGGGTACACGGTTCAACCGGTACCTACTCCTGCTTCAACAGTAGAGGAGGCTAGCAGAAGTAGAAAGGAAGGGGGGAGTAACCAAAAGCTTATGTTATTCATTCGTGGGAATGCTATGTCAGGTGCGCCGATTATTAATGGGATTAATCAGTTACCAAATCCTCCAATTATGATAGGTATTACTATGAAGAAAATTATTACGAAAGCATGAGCTGTTACTACTACATTATAGATCTGGTCATCACCTAGTAGGGCTCCTGGTTGGCCTAGTTCGGCGCGGATAAGGAGGCTTAGGGCAGTGCCGACTATACCAGCTCAGGCACCAAATAGTAAGTATAGGGTGCCGATATCTTTATGGTTGGTTGAGAAGAATCAACGGGAAATGAACATAGGTAATATGGCCGAGTAGGCATTAGACTGTAAATCTAAGTACAGAGGTTGAATCCTCTTATTACCAAGCCCTGTGGTGTATAACACATTGAATTGCAAATTCAAAGAAGCAGCTTCAATCCTGCCGGGGCTTCTCCCGCCTTTTTTTTCTCTGCGGCGGGAGAAGTAGATTGAAGCCAGTTGTTTAGGGTGTTTAGCTGTTAACTAAAGTTTCGTGGGTTTGAAGCCCATCAATCTAGTAAGGGCTTAGCTTAATTAAAGTAGTTGATTTGCATTCAGCGGATGTAAGATAGAGTCTTGCAGTCCTTAGCGGTCAGAAGCTAAATAATTATTATTTGCTTAGAGCTTTGAAGGCTCTCGGTCTGGGTTAACCTAAGCTTCTAGTATAAGATTATTAGGAGGGGGGTTAGTGGAAGGGTTATTGTTGATGTAATGGTTAGGGGAGAGAGGAGTATTATTTGTTTTGTGTTGTGGAAGTGTCATTTTATTTTGATATTATTTGTTGTAGGAAATATTGTGAGTGCTGTTGAGTAGGTTAGACGTATGTAAAAGTAGAGATTGAGTAGGGCAGTAATAGCTATGAAAGTTGATAGGATAATGTTATCATTTTTTGTGAGTTCTTGGATAATTATTCATTTTGGTATGAAGCCTGTTAGAGGAGGGAGGCCTCCTAGTGATAGTAGGATAGTTAGGATGATGATTGTAATTAGAGGGGTTTTATTTCAGGTATGGGCTAAAGAGAGGGTTGTAGTTGTTGCGGTGTTGATGAGGAGTATAAATATGGTGGTGGTTATTATAATGTAGATTGTGAGGTTGAGAATGGTTATAGTTGGGTTGTAGATTAGGATAGCGGTCATTCATCCTATGTGGGCGATAGATGAGTAGGCTATGATTTTACGTAGTTGAGTTTGGTTAAGTCCTCCTCACCCTCCAATTAGGACTGAAAGGATGGATATGGTGAGGAGTAAGTCTGAGTTGATGTTTGGAGAGATTACATATAGGATGGATAGGGGGGCTAGTTTTTGTCAGGTTAATAGGATTATGCCTGATGATAGGGGGATTCCTTGTGTGACTTCTGGTACTCAGAAGTGGAATGGGGAAAGTCCTAGTTTTATTGTTATAGCCAGGGTTAGGATAGTTGATGCTGTGGGGTTTATTATGTTTGTAATGGTTCATTGGCCTGAGTATAGAAGATTGATGATTACGGCTAGTATTAGGAGTATAGATGCGGTTGCTTGGGTAAGGAAGTACTTGGTGGCTGCTTCTGTGGATCGGGGGTGATGAGTTTTTATTAGTATGGGGATGATGGCTAGCATGTTTATTTCAAATCCGATTCATGCTATTAGTCAGTGGGAGCTTGTTATTACAATGGTAGTTCCTAGGATAATGGTTAGTATAATTATGAAGAAGATGAGGGGGTTTATTAGTACGGGAAGGATATAAACCAACATTTTCGGGGTATGGGCCCGATAGCTTATTTAGCTGACCTTACTAGGATTTGGTGTAGTGTGGTAGCACGAAGATTTTTGAATTCTTAGGGCTAGGTTCAATTCCTAGAGTTCTAGAAATAAGGGGATTTTAGCCCCTATGATTTACTCTATCAAAGTAACTCTTTTGTCAGACATATTTCTTATGTTTGTGGTGGGATGCCAGCTATTATGATAGGTATGGTTACGTATCATATGCAAAGGGCTAGGGTTAGGGGCAGGAAATTTTTTCATAGTAGATGTATTAGTTGGTCGTATCGGAATCGTGGATAGGATGCGCGGATTCATAGGAATGATGTTGTGAGTAAGAGAGTTTTGATTGCGAAGCTGGTAGTGTATAATTCGGGGGAGATAGGGTTGTGATAGGCTCCTAGGAATAAGGTTGTTGTAAGAGCATTTATTATGATGATGTTGGCATATTCTGCTAGGAAGAATAGAGCGAATGGGCCTCCTGCATATTCGACGTTAAATCCGGAAACTAGTTCTGATTCACCTTCTGTTAGGTCGAAGGGAGCTCGGTTGGTTTCTGCTAAGGTTGAGATAAATCATATTATTGTGAGGGGCCATGAGGGGTAAATTAATCATATGTATTCTTGGGTTACGATTAAGTTAGATAGGGAGTATGAACCGTTTATGAGTAGAACTGATAATAGGATGATTGCTAGGGTAACTTCGTAGGAAATTGTTTGGGCGACGGCTCGGAGGGCTCCGATTAGGGCGTATTTGGAGTTGGAGGCTCATCCGGATCAGAGGATGGCGTAGACTGCTAAGCTTGATATAGCAAGTATGAATAATACACTGAGATTTATGTTGATTAGAGGATGTGGTATGGGTAGGGGGATCCATATTGTTAGAGCTAGAGTTAGAGCTAGAATTGGGGCAATAATGAATATTGTAATGGATGATGTTAGGGGTCGTAGGGGTTCTTTGGTAAATAGTTTTACGGCATCTGCGATTGGTTGGAGGAGACCGTAGGGGCCGACAACGTTGGGTCCTTTACGTAGTTGTATATATCCTAGGACTTTTCGTTCAACGAGGGTAAGGAAAGCTACGGCTAGTAGTACTGGGACAATGGTAGATAGGAGGTTTACTAGATACATTATGTTAAAGAGAGGATTTGAACCTCTGGGGATAAAGGTTTAAGTTTTATGCAATTACCGGTCTCTGCCACTTTAACTGAGCCCTGGTCTTGGGCAGGGTATTTTATTACGTGACAGATTGAGATTGAGTCATCTGGTTTGTAAGAGGGCGCTTAGTTTTAAGGAGGCCCTGTCTCTCTTGTCCTTTCGTACTGGGAGAGACGTAAAATAGATAGAAACCGACCTGGATTACTCCGGTCTGAACTCAGATCACGTAGGACTTTAATCGTTGAACAAACGAACCCTTAATAGCGGCTGCACCATTAGGATGTCCTGATCCAACATCGAGGTCGTAAACCCTATTGTCGATAGGGACTCTTGAATAGGATTGCGCTGTTATCCCTAGGGTAACTTGTTCCGTTGATCATAGAGTATGGATCAATTGAGTGATTAGACTTTGACTGGTAGGTCTAAGTTTAGAATTGCTCGGAGGGTTTTTTGTACTCCGAGGTCACCCCAACCTAAATTGTTAGCCTAGTGTTGTAGTATTTTATTCCTTTTGGTTTATTATTGTTATATCATTAGGTTAACTAATTAAAGCTCCATAGGGTCTTCTCGTCTTATTATTATATCCCCGCCTCTTCACGGGGAGGTCAATTTCACTGATTGGGAGAAAGAGACAGTAAAACCCTCGTGTGGCCATTCATACAAGTCCTTAGTTAGAGAACAAGTGATTATGCTACCTTTGCACGGTCAGGATACCGCGGCCGTTAAACGTATGTCACTGGGCAGGCAGTGCCTCTAATACTGGAGATGCTAGAGGTGATGTTTTTGGTAAACAGGCGGGGTTTATATTTGCCGAGTTCCTTTTACTCCTTTTAATCTTTCCGTGGGGCACTCCTGTGTTGGGTTAACGTGGGTTGGGTAAAGGGGCTTGATTTGTTGGATTGCTTTATGTTCGTTAACTATCAGTGAGTATTCGTTCTGATATACACTTGTGCGGGGAGAATTAAGTTCTTGTTACTCATATTAACAGTAGTTCCTCTATATAATTATAGAGTGGTCCAATTTATATGCTAGGAGTTGGTAATGGTTATAGGGATTAAAACAATGGGATTGTTGAGCTTGAACGCTTTCTTTATTGGTGGCTGCTTTTAGGCCTACTATGGTGAATGTGTGTACTTACTCTCTAGTCAAGGCTTTACCTGTGTCTGGAGGGCTGTCCCCCTTCAGACTATGTTTTAAGTCTACAGTGGAATTAATATTTTTATAGGTAGGCTTAAATTTGAACTGAAATTCTTTATTGGACAACCAGCTATCACCAGGCTCGGTAGGCTTTTCACCTCTATTTACAAGTCTTCTCACTATTTTGCCACATAGATGAGTTTGCTCTATAAAGCTGCTTGTAAATAGCTCGTCTGGTTTCGGGGGGATTAACTTAAGTTCTCTTTGCTAAGGCGTGTCTAGTTAATTCATTATGCAAAAGGTACAAGGGGTAATCTTTGCTGTTTGTTGCTTTGGTAGATTCTTTCATTGTTCCCTTACGGTACTTTCTCTATAGCGCCAATAAAATTTTCTATCTCCTATACTATTAAGGTAGTAAATGTTTTGATTTAAGCGTGATTTGTAGTTATGTTGTGTTTGTTTGGGGCTAAATACGGCTCAAAGCAGTCATGTTTATATGATATCTTCTAGGTGTAAGCTAGATGCTTTGGGGTTAAGCTATGCTTTGAGTTGTCCAAGCGCACTTTCCAGTACGCTTACCTTGTTACGACTTATCTCCTCTAGTAATTATGGTAGGTAATAATAGGATTAAAAGATACCGTTGTATATTTGAGGAGGGTGACGGGCGGTGTGTGCGTGCTTCATGGCCTTATTCAACTAAGCACTCTATTCTTAGTTTACTGCTAAATCCACCTTCAGTCCTTGGTTTCATAGGGACTTTCGTGTAGTTAATGTCCTAGTAGTAGGAAATGTAGCCCATTTCTTTCCAACCCATGGGCTACACCTTGACCTAACGTTTTTATGTATTGTAATTAAGCTTACTATAGTTCTTTTTTAAGGTTTGCTGAAGATGGCGGTATATAGGCTGAGTTGGCAAGGGTTGGTGAGGTTTATCGGGGTTTATCGATTACAGAACAGGCTCCTCTAGGGGGGTGTGAAGCACCGCCAAGTCCCTTGAGTTTTAGGCTTTGGCTAGTAGTACTCTGGCGAAGAGCCTTGTTGGGGCGGCTCTTTAGGTTTAGGGCTAAGCATAGTGGGGTATCTAATCCCAGTTTGGGCCTTAGCTGTCGTGTGTTCAGGTATATTAAAGTTACTTTCGTGCTGGGGCTTACAGTAGCTGTGGCTTTTTACAGCGTAGCTAGGGTTTGACTTTATTGAGTTATTCCTTAAACACGTTTTACGCCGTATGTCTATTGACTAGGGTTAATCGTATGACCGCGGTGGCTGGCACGAAATTTACCAACCCTTTGTAAGCATAACTTAGTCAAACTTTCGTTTATTGCTTAATTTTTATCACTGCTGTTTCCCGTGGGGGCGTGGTTGAGCAAGGTGTTGTGAGCTACTTGGTTAGTGTGCTTGATACCTGCTCCTTTTCATCACTGGGGTGATTTATAGGGCATTCTCACTGGGAGGCGGATACTTGCATGTGTAGTTTTGCTAGCAGCCAATAGAAAGGCTGGGACCAAACCTGTATGTTTATGGAGTTCTGTTGACTCATCTAGGCATTTTCAGTGCCTTGCTTTATTAGTTAAGCTACATTAAC